TGCTCTCGGAAAAAGGAGAAGTCCCATTCCTATTAACATAGGAACTGGAAGTGGAACGAAAGGTATGATCCATGTATATTGATATGTATCTTCCATAAAAAAATAAAACCCTCTTTTTCTTAATTAATTGTTTCCAATTCACCAGATCTTATCTCGGAGTCAATAAAAAAAAATTAAGATATGCAAGAACTAAAATAGAATTTTAGATTCTTAATTATTCTGAGTCTTTCCCAAATACTTCAAATATTCAAATCAAGAAGTTACAATTGGTCAAATGATATGACTAAGTTACTAGTGAAAGGTGAATACTTAGTTATTAAGTAAGATATTTATGACGATACAGAAAATTAAAATCTCAATAATTATTACGATAATTTATATTCATAGAGCAAGGATAAAGAATTGCACCAAAAATAGTACTTAATTCTGATATGAATCAGAGGATCGACTAAGGTCAATAAGTTGACCCAATTAAATTAGTGAATTTATTCGGAATCATTAACTAGCTCATTGTGGAACTGATTGACTGTCTTCCATTCCAATAAAACACATTTATTTATAGGATATAGGAAACGCTGTGATATCTGTCATTATTTTTTTAAGAGGGAATTATTAAAATGGCTTTTATCAAGTTATGTATTCTTTAACAGATTGACTACTAGTCTCATTTAAAGTTTAAAATTTAAATTAGGTGTATTCTCTCTTCGAGCTTGACCAATTAATAGAAAGAAAGATTAAAGTTTTTTTAGTAGTTTAATTAGGTAAAGGTTAGGTTCTTATATTTTTTGATGCATTTGATTACATGTATAAATGTAGCACGACGAAAATAGACAAAGAAAAAAAAGTCTTTTCTTTTGGATTCTTTATTTTATAAACTTCAACCAATTCGATTTCTATAGCACCTATATATAGATTGGAATATGAAGATATAAAGAAACCAATCAGTACGAATTAATCGTTCGTCCGGATATTGTATGGAATATAAATAAAAAAAAAAATTGTTTTTTTTTATCACATATCTTATTGATTTTTTATGAAGGGATTATCATTTAGAGAAAAAATAGATAGATAATGAATAGTAAAGAAGGATTAGTTTTGAACAATAGATGTCTTTCACATCCAACTATAGCAATGAGTAATCTCGTAATTTTTGAATGGCAGTTCCAAAAAAACGTACTTCTATGTCAAAAAAGCGTATTCGTAAAAATTTTTGGAAAAGGAAGGGATATAGGGCAGCGTTAAAAGCTTTTTCATTAGCGAAATCTCTTTCTACCGGGAATTCAAAAAGTTTTTTTGTGCCGACAAATACAAATAACTAACAAAACATTAGAATAATCCGAATTGGACTGACTCGAAAAATGGGTTAATTTCATTTATAATTATATTATTTCATTTATATATTTTATATATATATATTATAAATATAAAATTATAATATAAAATGAATAATAAGAATTTCCATTCCCTAATATTTTTAACTGATCAATATGAAACGGAATTCTCTTCGCCCTTATGGTATGTAAAATAAGGATTCTTCTGTCTACTGAATTCTAAAAATGGCACTTTTTTTTTTGAAAAAAAAAAAAGATACAAAGTTTCACTTTTTTTTAGTATGTTTTATCATTTCCGGGATGGGGATTCTTATTTTCCCCATCAACCCATTTGTTACAATAATTGTTACAATAATAATTTTTTTCTATATCTATAGAAGAGCAGATATAAGATCAGAAGAGCAGATATAAGATCTTTAGTCAAAATCAACGTCCTTGAAACTAATTGATTAAGTTGAAAACTTATCTCGGTTTTCAACCCAATCGATAAAAGCCCTTTTCTGGGGATATTATGTACAAAGAATGTGTCAGTTTGGAGTAATCAAAAACAGATCCTATGTTTGGACTAGAAAATGGATCAAGATATATATCTTTATAATTCCATATTCTTTTTAATTCTTTTTATTTAGTTATTTATAAAGAATTTTTTTAAGTACGGTACAATTCCGATAGAGATCTAAACTTTTTTGTTCTATGCTATGGGATATGGATATGTCCAGCTCAATACCTAATAGGTTTGCTAAATCCTAACACAAATTATCTATACAAAAAAAAATCCTAACATTGGACACAAAGCTATGCAAAGATTTACAGAAATTCTTTGGATGTCACACTGAAATTGTGATCTATAAAAATCCTATTTTTTTTTTCATTGATAAAAGATAAAATACATTTTTTTCGATTCATGAAATCAGATAAATAAGAGAGATGAATCATTAAAAAATGAAAAAAAAAAAAGAAACGAGAAAGGGGCGTTTTGTTTTGAGTTCTATCCCTGACAGAACTATCTAGTTACAACAATTCCATTTCAGGAAAGCATAAACTACGTGAAAACCTATTGTTAAGTTAAATATAACTGACATCCTAAAATGATAATAAGGACTATTATTGAAGGGCCAAATCCCTATTTCAATTAAACGAGTTTGTATTCATCAATTTGAATGTTTCTT